TTTGTGGTTGCTTTGTGGATCATTGCGTTGGTATATTATTAGCTTTTATTATATCTGCTCCGTCATGCCTTTCCAGCTTGTTTAATAAGTTTTATTCTTGCTTGTTCATTTGATTTGTGCTTGTTCTATATGTAAGTTTTTGTGTGTGTATGGTTGGGCTCTTGATGGGTTTAAATATCGTTGTTATTATTTCTCATTAGTTATTATTGGTTGTTTAGGTTTTTCTTTATCCAGCAATTTGCTTTAGTTTCGGTTAAATTTGGTGCCAGCAGTCGCGGTTATACCTTGGAAGCGATTTAATGTGTTCGGTGTAGGTAGTTATATTATTGTCAATTTGTTTGGATGTTTTTTTATGGTTATTGGGTGAAATTTTTATTGTTGTTGTTGTCTCTCTTTTTGTTTGGAAGCTATGAAATTCTTTGTTATAAACTAGGATTAGATACCCTATTATTTTTGAATGTTAATCTTTCCTGAGTAGTATTAGTTATGTTCTTGAAACTTAAAGAATTTGGCGGTATCTTATTCCGTTCAGAGGAATCTGTCTCGTTATCGATAGTCCACGTTGGACCTTACTTAATTGCTTTGGTTTGTATACCGCCGTTTATTGATTATCTTTTTAGAGGTTAAAAATTTTCTGGTTCCTTTATTTTGTCTTATTTCAGGTCAAGGTGCAGCTTGTTTTTAAGTGGTATGATGGATTACATTGGTATTTGTTTATTGGATTGCTAGTTTATAGGCTAGCATGAAATTGGATTTGGTTGTAATGTTCTGAAGATTGTTTTCGTGATAAGTGGTTCTAAGATATGCACACATCGCCCGTCGCTCTCGTTTAGTTTATTAATGAGATAAGTCGTAACAAAGTGGTTGTACCGGAAGGTGCGGCTGGAATGAATATCAGATCATTTCTGTTAGTTGAGTTTTCATTTACGCTGAATTATTGTGTCGTGCGATTCGACATGGTCTGATTATTGGTTGTCTTGTTGTTTTATTGGGTTAAGGTTATTGTTTATTGAAGTATCATTTTTGTTGGTGTATTTTTTTGATTTAATTGTATTTACGATAGTTTACTTGTACCGTAGGGGTTATATTGTTTTAATGTTATTTTAGAAGCTGATTTTGTTTGTTGTACCTTGTGTATCAGGGTTCATTAAATTTTATTATTTATTTTTTATTTCCCGATTTTGGAGGAGTTAATGGTTTGTGTTATTTACTGTTTCATTAGTATTAATAATCATTCGTTGGTAGTGAAATTTTATTCGTCTTTAAAGGTTTCTGGTTTTTCAAGAAATGAATTCAATTCATACATATGGTTTAAATTTTTGTTTTGGGTTATGTTTATTTTACTTTATGTTAAGATTAAGGGGGATTAGCTCCTTATTTTATTGTTATAATTTTGGTTCTTATTTATTTTTGTGGATTTTATATTGATTTTCAATTTGATTATGTTAAAATTTTATTAGTTTTTCTGTTTATTTTTATTTGTGGTTTAATTTTTATATTGAAATGTTCTCATTTCTTTGGTTTGAGTGTTAATTATTGTGTAATTAGTAAAAGTTTTTTGTGTTGTTATTTTATTGTTAATTTCTTTCTAGGAATTCGGCAAATTTCATGTCCGCCTGTTTAACAAAAACATCTCTTCTTGTTAGTTTATGAAGTATGGCCTGCCCGCTGACTTGGTAGTTGAAGGGCCGCGGTATTTTGACCGTGCAAAGGTAGCATAATCATTAGTTCTTTAATTGTGATCTGGTATGAATGGCTTGACGAGACATGAGCTGTCTTGAGTAATGAATTGTTTATTGAATTTGGGGTTTGGGTTAAAATTCTTAAATGTTTTTGTGGGACGAGAAGACCCTATAGAGTTTTACATTGTCTATATTGATGTGTTGTTTGTGTTTAATTATTCACTAGTTGCTAGTGTTTTGTTGGGGTGATGGGAGAATTTATTTAACTTCTCTTAATTTTTGTTATATTTATTTATGTTGTTTTGATCCATTTATTTTGATTGTAAGATAAAATTACCTTAGGGATAACAGCGTTATCTTCCTTGAGAGTTCTTATTGGCGGGAAGGTTTGCGACCTCGATGTTGGATTAAGGTTAATTTTCGGTGTAGAAGCTGGATATGATTGGGTCTGTTCGACCTTTAAAATCTTACATGATCTGAGTTCAGACCGGCGTGAGCCAGGTTGGTTTCTATCTATAATATTTTTTTATACCTTAGTACGAGAGGACCGGGTATTTTGAATAATTTTATTTATTTTGAGTTTTATTAAAGTGTGGACTATTTTGGCAGATAAGTGCCTTGGATTTAGAATCTAAAAATGTAAATTTTATTTACAGGTAGTAGGATGTTTGATTTTTTCTTTCTTTTTATTATTTTTTTACTTTTAATAGTTTTTGTTATGGTTGGTGTTGCTTTTCTTACTTTGTTGGAGCGTAGGGTTTTGGGCTATATTCATATTCGTAGGGGCCCTAATAAGGTTGGCTTTGTTGGTATTTTTCAGCCTTTTAGTGATGCTATTAGGTTGTTCTCTAGGGAGCAGTATTTCCCCTTGGTTTCTAATTATTTGATTTATTATTTTTCTCCTGTTTTTGGGTTTTTCCTTTCTTTGTTGGTTTGGGTATTAATTCCTTATTTGAGAGGTTTTGTTTCCTTTGAGTTGGGCTTGTTGTTTTTTTTGGCTTGTACCAGATTGGGTGTTTATACTGTTATAATTGCTGGTTGGTCTTCTAATTCTGGTTATTCTTTATTGGGTGGGTTGCGTGCTTTGGCTCAGACTATTTCTTATGAGGTTAGATTGGCTTTTATTTTACTTTCTTTTGTTGTTTTGATTTGTAGTTATAATTTGGTTTATTTTTATTTTTTTCAGGTTTATTTATGATTAATCTTTTTTTCTTTCCCTTTGGCTTTTGTTTGATTTATTTCTTGTCTTGCTGAGACTAACCGTACTCCTTTTGATTTTGCTGAGGGTGAGTCTGAACTTGTTTCTGGGTTTAATGTTGAGTATGGTGGTGGCGGGTTTGCGTTGATTTTTTTGGCTGAGTATGCCAGAATCCTTTTTATAAGACTTTTATTTTGTGTTATTTTTTTGGGTAGAGATTTGTATTCTTTCATTTTTTATGTTAGGGTTGTTTTTATTTCCTTTTTGTTTGTTTGGGTTCGTGGTACTATACCTCGATTCCGTTACGATAAGTTAATGTATTTAGCTTGGAGGAGATTTTTGCCTCTTTCGTTGAATTACCTTTTGTTTTTTGTTGGTGTTAGGTGCTTTGTTTTTTCTTTGTTGTAGTGTATTAATTTAGGTATGTCTTAAAGTTAACAGAAGATTTGAACTTCTTTCTTAATGTTTTCAAGACATTAGGCTTGTTCTGTAGCTTATTAACTTATTTTGTTATTTTATCTCATAGTTTCATTGTTATTGGGTTTACCAGGTAGTAAGCGAAGTATAGTGTTGTTAGGATCTGTCCTGTTAAGATGTAAGGTTCCTCTACTGGTCGTGCTCCAATTCATGTTAGGAGGATTACTGTGTTTGTTATTGTTCAGAATATTACTTGATTGATTGGGTAAAATTGTATTCCCCGGAATTTGGATTTGTTTGTTGGTATGATAAATAAGATTGCAATAGATATTGCAAGGGCAATTACTCCTCCTAGCTTATTGGGGATTGATCGTAGGATTGCGTATGCGAATAAGAAGTATCATTCTGGTTGAATGTGCACTGGTGTTACTAGGGGATTTGCGGGTGTGAAGTTGTCTGGGTCTCTTAGCATGTATGGTTCTTTTAGAGTTAGCACTGTTAATGCTATGATTGTAATTGCGAATCCAAGTAGGTCCTTGATTGTGAAGTAGGGGTGGAATGGGATTTTGTCTGTGTTTTTGTTAAGCCCTAGCGGGTTATTAGATCCTGTTTGGTGTAGGAATAGGAGGTGAATTATTACTATTGCTGCGATTACGAAAGGTATTAGGAAGTGTAGTGCGAAGAATCGTGTTAGGGTGGCGTTGTCTACTGCGAATCCTCCCCATACCCATTGTACAATTTCTTTTCCTATGTATGGGATTGCTGATAGCAGGTTTGTAATGACGGTTGCCCCTCAAAATGATATTTGTCCTCATGGGAGTACGTAGCCTATGAATGCTGTTGCTATAGTTAGGAATAGAATTACTACTCCTACTGATCATGTGTGTATGAAATTGTATGATCCATAGTACATGTTTCGTCCGGTGTGTAGGTAGATGCAAATGAAGAATACTGATCCTCCGTTTGCGTGTAGCGTTCGGAGTAGTCATCCGTAGTTTACGTCTCGGCAAATGTGTCTTACTCTGTTGAATGCAAATTCGATGTTTGGGCAGTAGTGTATGGCTAGGAAAAGTCCTGTTATGATTTGCATTACTAGGCATAGTCCTAGTAGGGATCCAAAGTTTCATCATCCTCTGATTGTTGATGGGGTGGGAAGGTCTACTAAGGCGTTGTTTGCAATTTTAAACAGTGGGTGTCTGTTTCGTGTGGGTTTATTCATTATTTTGTGTGTCGTAGTGGCCCCTTTGATACGTTAATGATGTTGACTACTACAATTAAGGTTAGTAGTATGTATAGTACTAGCAGTGTTGTTATTGTTCCTATTATTTGGTTGTATATTACAGTTGTTGTTGTTGTGATTTCGTTTTCTGTTATTGTGTTGTATGTGTATATTTCCTTGTTGTTGATTACTGTGGGTATTACATATGATAGGGGGATGAAGGTTACTATTATAATTATTATTATTTTATCTGATGGTGAGAATATTTCGTTTGATGCTAGTCTCGTTATGTATATGAATAGCACTAACATACCTCCAATTATGATTATGAATAGGATGTATGAGAATCAAAATCTTCTGAATATGGTTCCTCTGATTAGACATACTAATACTGTTTGTACTAGTAGTATTATTCCTATGGCTAGAGGGTGTTTTATTTGTGTGAATATTAATCTTGTGATTATTCTTGTTGATATGAATGTGCTTGTTATGTCAGGGGGTATTTTATGTAAAATGTTAATTTTGGGGATTAATGAAATGGTTTAGTTCCTTTCCTCTGAAGTTTTAAAAGGTTGTTTCCTTATTTTTGGTTTACAAGACCAATATTTTGGTTAAATTATTAAAACTTTCCTAGTAAATGTCAATGTGGTTTTATTTTTTTGTTATTTATTTTTGTGGTATTTGGGCGTTTTCTTCTAGCCGTAAGCATTTGTTGATTACTTTGTTAAGATTGGAATTTGTTGTTTTGGTTCTTTATTTTTCTGTTTATTTTTATTTGTGTCGGTTTAATTATAGATTATTTTTTGTTGTTTATTTTTTGGTTTTTTCTGTATGTGAGGGTTCTTTGGGCCTATCTATTTTGGTTTCTATGATTCGTAGTCATGGTAATGATTATTTTCAGTCTTATAGAGTTCTTCAATGTTAAAGTTTCTTTGTTTTTTGATTTTTTTGATCCCTCTATGTTTTTTCCTTGATTCTTGGTGATTAGTTTGTTCTTTGTTGTTTTTTGTGTCTTTTTGTTATTTTTTCTTTTTTCCTTATTTTTTTTGTTGGTGTAATTTGAGCTATCTTTTTGGGTGTGACATGATTTCTTATGGTTTGATTCTTCTTAGTTTATGAATCTGTGTTCTTATAGTTTTGGCTAGAGAGTCTGTTTATCGATCGGGTTACTTTCCTGGTTTTTTCTCTTTTGTTGTTGTTTCCCTTTCTATTACTTTGTATTGTACTTTTAGAAGAGTTGGTTTACTTTCCTTTTATATTTTTTTTGAGAGAAGATTGATTCCTACTTTGTTTTTAATCTTGGGTTGGGGGTACCAACCTGAGCGTGTACAAGCTGGTATTTATTTGTTGTTTTATACCTTATTGGCCTCTCTTCCCTTATTGGTTGGTGTTCTGTTCATTTATAATTCTTTGGGTTCTCTGTGTTTGTTTATATTGTGTGGGAGCCATTTTTTTGTTAGTAGGTTGTTTTATTTGTGTATGATTTTTGCCTTTTTGGTTAGGATGCCTATGTTTATGGTTCATTTGTGGCTTCCTAGGGCTCATGTAGAGGCTCCTGTTTCTGGTTCTATAATTTTGGCTGGTGTTTTGTTAAAGCTTGGTGGTTATGGTCTTCTTCGTGTATTTCCTGTTTTATTTAAGTTTAGATTCAGGTTTGGTATTGTTTGGATTATTTTGAGTTTGGTGGGTGGTCTTTTTGTTAGTTTATTTTGTATGCGGCAGACTGATTTGAAGTCATTGATTGCTTATTCTTCTGTAGCTCATATGAGAATGGTTATTGGGGGAATTATGACTTTGAGATATTGGGGTGTTTGTAGATCTTTTGCTTTAATAGTTGCCCATGGTCTTTGTTCCTCGGGTCTTTTCTGTCTTTCTAATTTTTCTTATGAGCGGTTTGGTAGACGAAGACTTTTGGTTAGCAAGGGTTTAATTAATTTGATGCCTAGAATGGCTATGTGGTGATTTTTGTTGAGCGCGTGTAATATGGCTGCTCCCCCCTCTCTTAACCTTCTCGGCGAGATTGGTTTGTTAAGAAGTTTGGTTTCTTGATCTTGGTGTTTAATATTTGTTTTGGTATTTTTGTCGTTTTTCAGTGCTGCATACACTCTTTATTTGTATTCTTATAGTCAGCATGGGTTGATATATTCTGGTCTTTATTCTTGCTCTCTCGGGTTTGTTCGTGAGTTTTTATTGATGTTTTTACATTGGTTTCCTTTAAATTTAATTATTTTAAGGGTCGATGTTGGTGTCTTTTGGGTGTAGCCTTGCCTATTGTTATCTAAGTAGTTTAAGTAGAAAATATTGGTTTGTGGTGCCAGTGATGTACATTATGTATTTTAGGTTTATGTCTATTTGTTTTACTAGATTTATTTTCTTGTTCTTTTTTGGTTGAGTTTGTTGTTTTTGTGGTGTGTACTTTATTATAAGTGATTTGATTTATTTTATTGATTGGAATATCATTACGTTGAATGGTAGATCAGTTATTATAACTTTTTTGTTTGATTGAATATCCATGTTATTTATGGGGTTTGTTTTTATTATTTCTTCATTGGTTATTCTTTATAGAGATGATTATATGTCTGGTGACTTGAATATTAATCGGTTTATTATGCTGGTTTTGATGTTTGTAGTTTCTATAATATTTTTGATTATTAGTCCTAATGTAATCAGAATCTTATTAGGTTGGGATGGCTTGGGCTTGGTTTCTTATTTGTTGGTAATTTATTATCAGAATGTAAGGTCTTATGGTGCTGGTATGTTGACTGTTTTGTCCAATCGTATTGGTGATGTTGCTTTGTTAATGGTTATTGCTTGGATAATTAATTTCGGTAGTTGAAGATTTATTTATTATTTGGATTTTTTGTTTAGTTCTTTGGAGATGGAGTTGATTTCTTTTCTCGTTGTTTTGGCTGCGATGACTAGGAGAGCTCAGATTCCTTTTTCTTCTTGATTACCGGCGGCTATGGCTGCTCCTACCCCTGTTTCTGCTTTGGTTCATTCTTCTACTCTGGTTACTGCGGGGGTTTACCTATTAATCCGCTTTAGTCCTTCTTTTGGCTATTGGTTGAATGTCTTTTTATTGCTTGTTTCAGGATTAACAATGTTTATGGCAGGTCTTGGTGCAAATTATGAGTATGACTTGAGGAGGATTATTGCTCTATCTACTTTGAGACAATTGGGCCTCATGATTATAACTATTTCGGTTGGTCTTCCTAGTTTAGCTTTTTTTCACCTGTTGACTCATGCTTTGTTTAAGGCTTTGTTGTTTATGTGTGCTGGTGGTGTTATTCATTCTATGCGTGATTCTCAGGACATTCGTTATATGGGTGGTATGTCCGTTTATATACCCTTCACCTCCTCTTGCTTGATGGTTTCTAATTTTGCTTTGTGTGGTATGCCTTTTTTGGCTGGGTTTTATTCCAAGGATTTTATTTTGGAGATGTTTTCTATGAGATATGTGAATATGTTCGGGTTTTTTATGTTGTTTGTATCTACTGGTTTAACTGTTTGCTATTCTTTTCGTTTATTCTATTTTGCTTTGTGTGGTGATTTTAATTTTGTTTCTTCTTATTCTGTTGTGGAGACTAGTTATAATATGGTATTTGGTATAATTGGCTTGTTAGTTATGTCTATTTTTGGTGGCAGAGCTCTTATATGATTAATTTGTCCCACTCCTTCTGTAATTTGTTTGCCTTATTACTTGAGGTTTCTTACTTTGTTTGTGGTGTTTATTGGTGGCTGGTTTGGTTATGAAGTGTCTGGATTTATATTTGGTGATGGTCTTTTTTCTGTGCGTTATTTCGGTTATTCTTCATTCGTTGGTTCAATGTGATTTATACCATTTTTTTCTACTTATGGTGTTACCTTTCTTCCTTTAGGCGTCGGCTATAGGGCAACAAGGGTTTTTGATTCTGGTTGAATGGAGTATTTTGGTGGTCAGGGTCTATATTGAATTTTTTTTAATTTTGGTAGGGTAAATCAGTGGTTTCAGTATAATAATTTGAAACTGTTTTTGATGTTTTTTGTTATGTGGGTTGTTATTTTATTTTTTATTATTGTTTATTACTTGAATAGCTTATGTTTAGAGCGCGACGCTGAAGATGTCGATGAGGTGTTAATCATCTTTAAGTGGTTATTTATAAAAGTTGCCCTTTGTCTTTACAGTGAAAATGTAATGTTTTTCTAAACTATATAAATAGAAGTGTAAACGGATTTTAACCGCTATAGTGATAAGTTAGCAGCATACACTTTTCTGTCACTTCCTTAACTGGAATTATTTTATTCACTTTTATTATTAACAATAATATACCTCTGTTTTGGTTTCAGTTAAGTTGGAAAGAGAGGATAATTCATTATCAAAGATCAGGTCGAAACTGATTGCAACTTTTGCTTCTCGCTTTCTGAGACCAACTATGTGAAATAGTACTTTATGAATGCAACTCAAATGTTATTGTTAACTATGGTCCCTAGTTTCTTCATTCAAGCGATCCTTGATTTCATTCATGGTATAGTCCTACGATGAGAATTAGTAGGAAAGCTGATCTGACTAGTATTCATGCTTTTGTGTTTGATGTTGTTATTGTGATTGGTATAGGTAGTAGTAGGGCAATTTCTACATCGAAGATTATGAAGATTACTGCAATTAGAAAGAATCGTGATGAGAATGGTAGTCGTGCCGAATTTTTTGGGTCAAACCCACATTCGAATGGTGATCTTTTTTCTCGGTCTTCATTGTTTTTCTTTGAGATTGCGGTAGCTAGGATTATTATGGCTAGGGATAAGATAGTTGCTATTATTGCTGTTGCTGTAGTTATTATTATTATTTATCTTGTTTTCACAAATTTCTTGATTGGAAGTCAAGTATACTTTCTTGTATTAGACAAATATATTTTTATCTTCCTCATCAGTAGATTGAAATATATAGGAATAATCAGACTACGTCTACAAAGTGTCAGTATCATGCTGCTGCTTCGAACCCAAAGTGGTGTTTTGATGAGAAGTGTAGGGTTGTTTGTCGTAGGAGACATGTGATTAGGAAGGTTGTTCCAATGATTACATGTAGCCCGTGGAATCCTGTTGCTACAAAAAATGTTGTTCCGTATACTGAGTCTGCAATAGTGAATGGTGCTTCAAGGTATTCATATGCTTGTAGTGCGGTGAAGTAAATTCCTAGTAATACTGTGAAGAATAGTCCTTGGGTTGCTTGGGTAGCATTGTTTTCTAGCAGGCTGTGATGTGCTCATGTTACTGTTACTCCTGATGCTAGTAGGATGGCTGTATTTAGTAGTGGTACTTGCATGGGGTTGAATGGCTGAATTCCTGTTGGAGGTCATGTTGATCCTAGTTCAATGGTTGGGGATAGTCTTCTGTGGAAGAATGCTCAGAAGAATGATACGAAGAATAATACTTCTGAGATGATGAATAGGATTATTCCTCATCGCAGTCCCTTTGTAACTATTTTTGTGTGTACTCCTTGGTAGGTTCCCTCTCGGGTCACGTCTCGTCATCATTGGATTATGGTCAGCAAGGTGATGATTGCTCCGATTCCCAATAAACTGTCGTTGTATTGATGAAATCACTTGATTAGGCCTATTAGTGTGACTATTGCTCCAATAGCGCCTGTTAGTGGTCATGGTCTTTTGTTTACTATGTGGAATGGGTGATTTTCGTGTGTTGACATTAGTTTACTTCTCTAGAGTATAATGTTCTTAGGATTGCGAATACGTATGATTGGATTACAGCTACGGCTCTTTCTAGGATTAGCAGTAGGATTTGTGCAGTGATTAGGACGGCTAGCATTGTGTGTCTCATTGATGGTCCATTGTTCCCTAGAAGGGTTAGCAATAAGTGTCCTGCAATTATATTTGCTGTTAATCGTACGGCTAGAGTTCCTGGCCGGATAAGGTTTCTGATCGTTTCAATGATAACTATAAATGGTATTAGTATGGTTGGTGTTCCTTGTGGTACTAGGTGTTCGAATATGTGGTTGGTGTTTTTGATTCATCCAAATAACATAAATCTTAGTCATAGAGGGAGGGCTAGGGTTAATGTGAGCGTTAGGTGTCTTGTTCTGGTGAAGATATAGGGGAATAGTCCTAGGAAGTTATTTATTAGGATTATTAGGAATAGGGAGGTTAGGATGAAGGAGTTTCCTTTGTTTTCGTTTCCTTTTCTTAGGATTGTTTTTATTTCCTGATGTAATTTATTTATTAATATGTTTACTATTATGGAGTTTCGTGATGGGATTAGTCAGATACTAGTTGGGATTAACAGTAATCCGATTGTTGTTCTTGATCAGTTTAGTGATATATTGCTGATTTCAGTCGTTGGGTCGAAGATTGAGAATAGATTTCTTATCATTTCCAGTTTGTTTTTTTAATTGTGATGTGATTTTTTGGGTTTATCTGTTTGCTTGGTGATTGGGAGAAGTAGTTTATGATATTGAATATTAGGAAGGTTATTAGAAACATGGCGTAAAGCATTATTCATTCTATTGGTATTATTTGAGGTATAAAAAGATATCTTTATGATTACTTCAGTTTGACATTCTGATGTTATTTAGTTAACTAATCTTTTGTCATCAGAGATATGTGCTAATATATCATTTTGTGGTTTAAGAGACCAATACTTGCTTTCAGTCATCTGATGATTCTATTATCTTTGATACTCAGTTAATGAATTTGTTTGTTGATACTCTTTCGATTGCGATTGGTATAAATCTGTGGTTTGCTCCACAGATTTCTGAGCATTGCCCATATAGGATTCCTGGTCGGTTGATTGAGAATCTTACTTGATTTAATCGTCCTGGTGTACCGTCTGTTTTTACCCCTAGTCTTGGTACTGTTCATGAGTGTAGGACATCTGCTGCTGTTACGATTATTCGAATTGGCGAGTTTATTGGTAGTACCACTCGGTTGTCAGTATCTAGTAGCCGGAATGTGTTTATTGGTTGATCATCTTGTTGTACCATGTATGAGTCAAATTCTAGTTTTGCGAAGTCTGAGTATTCATAGCTTCAGTATCATTGATGTCCTACAGCTTTTAGTGTTAAAACAGGGTTATGAACTTCGTCTATTAGGTATAGTAGTCGTAGTGATGGCATGGCAATGAATACTAAGATGATGGCAGGAGCGATTGTTCAGATTGTTTCAATTATTTGCCCTTCTAGGATGAATCGGCTGGTTTGTTTATTTTGAATGATTCTGATTATTGTATATAGTACTGCTGTAATGATTATTAATATAATTATTAAGGCGTGGTCATGAAAGAAAATTAGTTGTTCTATGATGGGGGAAGCTCTGTCTTGTAGTCTTAGGTTTAATCATGTTGTCATTTAATTCTAATGAAAGTTTATAGCACTTTGTTTTTGGAGCTTAAATCCAATGCACTTATCTGCCACGTTAGATGTTTAATTACTTATTGTAATGGTTGGTAGTTCTGAGTATCTGTGCTCAGCTGGTGGAAAATTTTGTAGTCATTCTACTGAGTTTCTTGTGTGAGTGGGGAATAGGATTTGTCGATTGGTAGTGATTCTTTCTCATATGATGAATAGGAATATCATTACTCTTACGAATGAAATTGTTGATCCTATTGATGAGATGATGTTTCATGTGGTGTATGCATCTGGGTAGTCTGAGTACCGTCGCGGTATTCCAGCTAGTCCAAGGAAGTGTTGGGGGAAGAATGTTATATTTACTCCGATGAATATAACAGCGAATTGGGCCTTTAGTCATTTTGGGTTTATAGTTAGCCCGGTGAAGAGTGGGAATCATTGTACAAATCCTCCTATAATTGCAAATACCGCTCCTATTGATAGCACATAGTGAAAGTGTGCCACTACGTAGTAGGTGTCATGTAATACAATATCAATTGATGAGTTTGCTAATACTACTCCGGTGAGACCACCTATGGTGAATAGGAATACAAATCCTAGGGCTCATAAACATGCAGCTCTATATGATATCCGAGTTCCGTACATGGTTGCGAGCCATCTGAAGATTTTAATTCCGGTTGGTACAGCGATGATTATAGTAGCAGATGTAAAATATGCTCGTGTGTCCACGTCTATACCTACTGTGAATATGTGGTGTGCTCATACTACAAATCCTAGCAGTCCAATAGCTAGTATGGCAAAGATTATTCCTAGGTTTCCGAATGCTTCCTTCTTTCCTCTTTCGTGACAGATGATGTGGGAGATTATCCCAAATCCTGGTAGAATGAGAATGTACACTTCTGGGTGCCCGAAGAATCAGAATAAGTGTTGATATAAGATTGGGTCTCCCCCTCCTGCGGGGTCAAAGAATGATGTATTTAGATTTCGGTCTGTCAGTAGTATTGTGATTGCTCCTGCTAGTACTGGTAGTGATAGCAGGAGGAGTAGGGCAGTAATTGCTACTGATCATACAAATAGTGGGATTCGTTCGGGTTTTATGTTTTTGGGTTTCATGTTAATTGTTGTTGTGATGAAGTTTACTGCTCCCAGAATTGAGGATACTCCTGCTAGGTGGAGGGAGAAGATGGCTAGGTCTACAGATGCTCCTGCATGTGCGATGCCTCTTGCGAGAGGCGGATATACGGTTCATCCTGTTCCTGCCCCGCTTTCTACTGTTCTACTGGTAAGTAGTAGTGTTAGGGATGGTGGTAGTAATCAGAATCTTATGTTATTTATTCGTGGAAATGCCATGTCAGGTGCTCCTAGTATTAGTGGTACTAATCAGTTCCCAAATCCACCAATTATGATTGGCATAACTATGAAGAAAATTATAACAAATGCGTGGGCTGTGACGATGACGTTGTAGATTTGGTCATCTCCAATAAGGGAGCCTGGTTGCCCTAGTTCTGTTCGGATGAGTATTCTTAGGGACGTTCCAACTATCCCTGATCAGGCTCCGAATACGAAGTATAGTGTTCCAATGTCTTTGTGATTAGTTGAGAAGAATCATCGAGTGAAGATTAGTGGGGTGGCTGAGATTAATGAGTAGGCGATAGGCTGTAAATCTATTTAGGAGCGTGTACGTTGCTCCTCCACTATTGGTTTGGCCTTGTATTCATTTTGTGATTGTAGAATGCAATTCTATAGGGGTGAGTTTAATAAGGACTTGCCAAGGCCTAAAGGTAAGCCCTTTATTTATAGCTTTGAAGGTTATTAGTTTCTTTAACTTAAGGCCTTTGTTTTAATTAATGTTGGTAATGATTGTGCATACAACTATTCCTGTGAGTGATATTGATGATAGGAATAGGGCTCTGGTGTTTCTTGTTTTGTTCTTGTCGGATTTTATGTTTCATTTTGGCTCTGCGCTTAGGATTATGAAGCTTGAATATGAAATTTTTATGTAGTAGTATAGTGTGATGAGTGAGGTGATCACTATGATTGTGGCAAGGGGTGCAAGGTTGTTTGTGATTATTGATTGGATAATAATTCATTTTGGTAAAAATCCTAGGAATGGTGGCAATCCGCCCAATGATAGTAGTGATGAGAATATTATAAATTTTACTAGGGTAATTTCTTTGTTGGTTATGAAGGTTTGGTTGATAAACGATACTCCTGATAGTTTGATTGTTGATACTACCGTTAGAGCTAGTGTTGAGTAGATTACGAAGTATGTTATTCATAAATTGTCTCTCGTGGTCAATGCAACTAATATTCATCCGGTGTGGTTGATTGATGAGTAAGTTAAGATTTTGCGTATTGATGTTTGGTTTAACCCTCCGATTGATCCAACAATTGTGGATGTGATAATAATTCTCACTACAAAAATGTTAATTTCGATTAAGTAGGACATTAGTATTAGAGGGGCTACCTTTTGTACAGTTATTAGTAGGGCGCAGTTTTCTCATCTTAAACCTTCCATTACTCCTGGAAATCATCAATGGAGAGGTGCTGCCCCGCTTTTTAGCAGTAAAGGTGTGGAGATGATTATTGATGTATATTGTGTTCCTTCTAACGAGAAAAGGTCCTCTGTTAACGTTTTCATTACTACTAGGAATAGTAGACTTGCTGAGGCAAGTACCTGTACGATGAAGTATTTCAGTGAGGCTTCTGTGTTATATATGTTTTTGATTCTAGATATTAGGGGGATGAATGATATTAGGTTGATTTCCAATCCTATTCATGCTCCGATTCACGAGTTGGAGGATACACTTACTAATACCCCTCTCACTAGTGTGGTTAGTAGAAGGATTTTGGTTGAGTTGTTGGGCATCAGAGAAGAGAGCATCACTCTATTTACGGGGTATGAACCCATTAGCTTAAACCTTAGCTTACTTTTCTATGGTAGGTTTATGGTTCTACATCTTGGTGTATGGTGCACGATAGCTTTTGATGCTTGTCAGTGATAGTTTGATTCTGTTAGATGTAATGAAGGTAGGTTTAACTACATGTTTTATCCTATCACGATAGCCCTTTAGTCAGGCTCATCATT